AGGAAATGAAGAAGAATTCGAGGAAGAATCTTACGAGATTCATTCAAGAAGATTCCAAAATGTGATACTTTATGACGATAATGATCAGAATAACAAGACTCTTTATAGTCTTAAAGATATTGATATTGATAACATTCAGAATACTAGTAACAATGATAAAAATGATGATCCAATGGAAGAGGGAGAAGAGGGAGAAGTTATTTTGATACATTACTCAGAACAATCAGATTTTCGTCGCAATCTAATCAAAGGATCTATGCGCGCTCAAAGACGTAAAACAGTTATTTGGGGCCTCCTTCAAGTAAATGTACATTCCCCGCTTTTTTTGGATCGTCTAGACAAACCATCTTTTTTTTCGTTTTTTGATATCAACGAAATGCAGAATCTCTTTTTTAGGAATTGGATGGGCAGAGAAAAAGAATCAGAATTAAAAATTTCCTATTTTGAAAATGAAGATACGAAAGAAGAAAAAAAATATAAAAATGAACAGACAGAAATATCAGAAGTTTGGGATACCTTTCTATTTCTTCACATAATAAGAAGTTTGCTATTAGTAACCCAATCTTTTCTTAGAAAATACATTATATTGCCTTTCTTAATAATAGCTAAAAATATTTTCCGTATGTTATTATTCCAAATTACTGAGTGGGATGAGGATTTTAAGGAATGGAATAGAGAAAGGCATATTAAATGCGCCTATAATGGTGTTCAATTACCAGAAACAGAATTGAACCAAGATTGGTTAAGCAACGGTATTCAGATGTTAATCGACGGTATTCAGATAAAGATTCAATATCCTTTCTGTCTAAAACCTTGGAGAAAACATAAGGCACAATCTCATCATAGAGATCTAATGAAAAAAAAAGATAAAAAACAAAAATTTTGTTTTTTAACAGTCTGGGGAAGGGAAGCGAAACTTCCCTTTGGTCCTCCCCAAAAACGACCTTTTTTTTTTAAACCTATTTATAAAGAACTTCAAAAAAGAAAAAAAAAGGTGAAAAATCTCTTTTTACAAGTTTTCAAATCTTTAAAAAAGAGAAAATCCTTTAGAAAAGACGAAACAAAAGGAGTCATCAAAAGTATCAACCTCATAATGAAAAAAATAAAGAATATAAATAAGAAATTTGAATTGAGGCAAGAAAAAGTATATGAACCGAACGAAAACAAAAAAGATTTGAAAAGAAATAATAAGATTCTTCGCGACTCGTCCGTTCTAAATCGAACGCTGAATTGTTTCAATTATTCATTAATAGAAAGAAGAATGAAAGATATTTCTGATAAGACAATCAAAATACGGAATAAAATGGAACGAACTGCAAAAGGCAATAAAAAAAAAGAAATAGTTCTAATTTATGATAATAAATTATCGGGATCACAGAAACATATTTGGAAAATAGTAAAAAGTAAAAATATCCGATTCATGCGTAAATCACACTACTTTATCAAATCATTCATTGAAAAAATATACATAAATCTTTTGCTATGTACCATTACTATTTCTAAGATTAATGCACAACTCTTATTTGAATCAACAAAAAAGATCTTTACTAAATCCATTTACAACAATGAACCAAATCAAAATAGAAGAAATTTTCTTTTGACTATAAAAAAATTGTTTTCAAAAACTGATAATACTAAGTATAGCAAGAAAAATTCCAATACTTATTGGAACTTATCTTCCCTGTCCCAAGCATATGTTTTTTACAAAATATCACAAAACCAATTACTTAATAAGTCTAAATTGAGACCTGTACTTAAATATCAAGGGAGCTATCCTTTTTTTAAGGATAATTTAAAAGACTCTTGTATGATACACGGAATATTTAATTCTAAATCAAGACATAATAAAATTCATACGTATATAATGAACGAATGGAAAAACTGGTTAAAAGGTCATTATCAATATGATTTATCTAAAAAATACCAATTTATTTATTCCATGAATAAAAAGAGTTATGCAGCGAATTCATTTATGAGTCAAAAAGACAAATGGAAAAAACATTACAGATATGATCTTTTATCATCTAAATACATAAGCCTCCCTAATTTATACATTTATGAATCAACATTAGAAAGAAAAGGGGACCAAGAAAATTTCAATACTGAATCATTTTATGTATTGGTAAGTATACCTAGTACTGATTATCTAGAAAAAGGATATCCTATTGATAGGAATACAAATTTGGATAGAAAATATTTTGATTGTAGAATTCTTCATCTTTCTCTTTGTTTTCTAAAAAATATTGAGATCTGGACCAATGCACATATTGGCATCAAGATTCAAAAAAATACTAAGAATGAAATTAAGAATTTCAAAAAAATGAAAAAAAAAGATCTTTTTTATCCTACAATTTATCAAGAGATCAAACCATTCAATCAAAAAAGTTTCTTTTTTGATTGCATGGGAATGAATAAAGAAAGGTTATATGATACCGCATCAAATCATGATACTATATCCAATCTAGAAACTTGGTTCTTCCCAGAATTTGTACTACTTTTTGATGAATATAAAAAGAAACCTTGGATCATACCAATCAAATCACTCTTTTTTCAGTTTTCTATAAGTGAAAAAAGTAAAAACATTAACGTAAATCCAAATAAATCCTTTAATAAAAAAAAAGATAAAAAAACTGTTGAAGAAGATTACGAAATATTCATATTAGAAAGAAAGAAGATATTAGAAAGAAAAAAAGAACAATATAAGAGCAATAATGAAATGGAACTAGATTTCTTTTTCAAAAACTATTTCCTTTTTCAATTAAGATGGGCTGATCTCTTGAATAAGAAAATGATGAAAAATATAAGGATATATTGTCTCCTACTTAGACTTAGAAATCCAAAGGAAATTGTGATATCTTCGATTCAAAGAAATGAAATAAATCTAGATAAAATGCTGATTCAAAAGGACCTAGTTCTTGCAGAATTGATAAGAAAGGGAATATTTATTATTGAACCAATTTATGTATCTATACAAAGGGACGGAAAATATCTTATATATCAAACTATGGATATTTCATTGGTCGATAAAAAGAAGCACCAAACAAATAAGAAATACATAAAAAAAAGATATATTGAGAAAGGGGGTTTTGAAAAATCCATTGCACGATACAGCAACCTATTTTTGAGTGAAGACAAAAATCATTATGATTTACTTGTTCCTGAAAATATTCTATCTCCCAGACGTCGTAGAGAATTTCGAATTCGAATTTGTTTCAATTCCCGGAATTTTAATGTTGTGGATAGAAATCCAAGATTTTGCAATGAAAACAAAATAAGAAACTGTGGGCAATTTTTGAATGAGGACAAACATATTAATACAGATAGAAAAAATTTCATTAAATTAAAATTGTTTCTTTGGCCCAATTATCGATTAGAAGATGTAGCTTGTATGAATCGCTATTGGTTTAATACCAATAACAGCAGTCGTTTCAGTATGTCAAGAATACATATGTATTCACAATTCAGAATTAATTCAATTCCAATGAGAAATAAAAAAATTTAGAATTTCTAGTGGATTTCCTACATATCGTGTAAAATATTCGATAGATGAAAGACAAAAATATACACTGTGTAATATTCTAATATACAATAGAATAATATACGATGCTGATTTCATAGTTTATCAATTTTCATTAGGAAGAGCGAAATCCTTTTAAGTAAAAAGAAATTGTTCTCTTTCATGAATACATATATGTCTTGTCTATTATGTTTTGTATATTTGGATCAAATATACAAAACATAAACCACATAAAAATCACATAAAGAAAAAAAGTAGTATATGAATGAAAGAATGAAACCCAATTTTGATGTATACTAGATAAAACTAACTGGCATAATAAATATTATTATTTTTACTGATCGGTAAAATTCACAGAAAAAAAATAGAAATTTTAATTTATGGTCAAAAATTCATTCATCTCGGTTATTACACAAGAAGAAAAAGAAGAAAATAGTGGGTCTGTTGAATTTCAAGTATTCCATTTTACCAGTAAGATACGAAGACTTACTTTACATTTAGAATTGCACAAAAGAGATTTTTTATCGCAAAGGGGTCTACGAATAATTCTGGGAAAACGTCAACGATTATTGACTTATTTGTCAAAGAAAAATAAAGTGCGTTATAAGAAATTAATGGATCAGTTAGATATTCGGGAACCAAAAACTCGTTAATGAAATTTAAATTTTAATTTCTTTTTTGAGTTTCTTATTATCCTTGTTATTTTTATTTTTCAGTTTAATAAATTCATGAAATAATGAATTAAGGAAAAAAAAGATGACTGTACCGGCTACAAGAAAAGATTTTTTAATAGTCAATATGGGTCCTCACCACCCATCAATGCATGGTGTTCTTCGACTGATCGTTACTCTGGATGGTGAAGATGTTATTGACTGTGAACCTATATTGGGCTATTTACACAGAGGGATGGAAAAAATAGCGGAGAACCGAACAATTATACAATATTTGCCTTATGTAACACGTTGGGATTATTTAGCTACTATGTTCACAGAAGCAATAACAGTAAATGCACCAGAACGATTGGAAAGTGTTCAAGTGCCTAAAAGGGCCAGTTATATAAGAGTTATTATGCTGGAGCTGAGCCGTATAGCCTCCCATTTGTTATGGCTTGGACCTTTTATGGCCGATATTGGTGCACAGACTCCTTTTTTCTATATTTTAAGAGAGAGGGAATTAATATATGATCTATTTGAAGCCGCCACAGGTATGCGGATGATGCATAATTATTTCCGCATCGGAGGAGTAGCTGCGGATTTACCTTATGGCTGGATAGATAAATGTTTTGATTTCTGTGATTATTTTTTAACAGAAGTTGTTGAGTATCAAAAACTCATTACCCGAAATCCTATTTTTTTGGAACGAGTGGAAGGAGTGGGCATTATTGGTGGGGAAGAGACAATAAATTGGGGTTTATCAGGACCAATGTTACGAGCTTCTGGAATCCAATGGGATCTTCGTAAAGTTGAGCGCTATGAGTGTTACAATAAATTTGATTGGGAAGTCAAATGGCAAAAAGAAGGCGATACATTAGCTCGTTATTTAGTAAGAATCGGTGAAATGCAAGAATCCATAAAAATCATTCAACAGGCTCTAGAAGGAATTCCTGGGGGACCTTATGAGAATTTAGAAAACCGGCGTTTTCATAGGACAAATAATTCCGAATGGAATAATTTTGAATATAGATTTCTTACTAAAAAACTTTCACCCAATTTTGAATTGTTAAAACAAGAACTTTATGTAAGGGTAGAGGCTCCAAAAGGAGAATTAGGAATTTATTTAATAGGAGATAATAATGTTTTCCCCTGGAGATGGAAAATTCGTCCACCCGGTTTCATCAATTTGCAAATTCTTCCCCAGCTAGTTAAAAGAATGAAATTGGCTGATATCATGACGATACTAGGTAGTATAGATATCATTATGGGAGAAGTTGATCGTTGAAATGATGATTGATACGACAGAAGTACAAACTATTAATTCTTTTTCTAGATTAGAATACTTAAAAGAAGTCTATGGACTCATATGGATTTTTGTCCCCATTTTAACCCTTGTATTAGGAATCACAATGGGAGTATTAGTCATTGTGTGGTTAGAAAGAAAAATATCTGCAGTAATACAACAACGTATTGGACCTGAATATGCCGGACCTTTAGGAATTCTTCAAGCTTTAGCGGATGGGACCAAACTACTTTTGAAGGAGAATCTTCTTCCATCTAGAGGTAATATTCGTTTATTTAGGGTCGGACCTTCTATAGGGTTTATATCAATTCTACTAAGTTATTTAGTAATTCCTTTTGGATATCACCTTGTTTTAGCTGATCTCAGTATAGGTGTTTTTTTATGGATTGCCTTTTCAAGTATTGTCCCTATTGGTCTTCTTATGTCAGGATATGGATCAAATAATAAGTATTCCTTTTTAGGCGGTCTACGAGCTGCAGCTCAATCGATTAGTTATGAAATACCATTAACTCTATGTGTGTTAGCAATATCTCTACGTGTGATTCGTTGGAACATGAACTTTTTTATCTCTTTTCTATTTTTAGAAAATAGAAATAGAATTCAATATGTAAATATGAATATGAAATAAATAAATTGAATGTCTTTAATAAATATCTTCATCTTTTTTATGAACAATTTCAGTTCGATGAGTTAAATCAGATAGTTATATGAGTGAAACAAAACTGCTCCTGAATTTGCAGTAAAAAAATAAAAATCTCATTCCCTAGGTACAAGAAGAAAATTGAAGTAAACATAAGTTGTTTACCCCAAGATTGAGATTATTTTCTTAGTCGTCATATCTTGAAGCGGATGCAAAAGATCAACTGTATTTCTTACTATACTGGGGATCAATCAAAAAGAAGTGGGCAGTTAGGAACACCAAAGTACGCAAAGGATGAGTAATGGAAATAATGTAAGGTATCAAAAAAAAGGTATTTTTGCATAAAACTTTGCATAAAACGAATCATAATAAGGGCTTGGAGTTGGTAGAAATGATCAAGCAGTACTTCCCCACGATTCCGATCTAGAGTATGCTACTATTCGCTTATTAAATAAATGACTATCAAGAACGAATTAATCCTTTATTTTATTTACCTTTTTTTTTTTAGTTTTCAGAAAGAAGAACAGGAACAAGACAAATAGAATGCAATACGATATTAGAATAAAAAAAGAATAAAACGGGAATAATAAGAAAATATTTCTTTCTTCATACATATGCATATGGGAATTCTTATCATGATTCATTAACTAATGCCCAATTCTTTCTATTTATGAATAGAACCAGTATTTGATTGAAGGATTAAGTTATTGCTAAACAAAGATAAATTTTTCTAATTTTCATTAGAATATCATTATAAGGGATGAGATCAATTCGGAAGTGCGTTTTCTTATTCTAGCAGACAGAATTTTATTGGTCGAATTGAGGACTCTCCAACCTCCAGTTTATCTTTACATTGTATTTACCTAGGGTTCAAGGAGAGCCATAATACTAAACAAGTCCTTACCTTACATTTCTTTGTGGCCATAGAGGAGCCGTATGAGGTGAAAATCTCATGTACGGTTTTGGAATAGCGATGGGAGCAGTGATGTTATCATCGACTATAATTATCTAACAGTTCAAGTACAGTTGATATAATTGAGGCACAGTCCAAATATGGTTTTGGGGGATGGAATCTTTGGCGTCAGCCCATAGGGTTTCTAGTTTTTCTAATATCTTCTCTAGCAGAATGTGAAAGATTACCTTTTGATTTACCAGAAGCAGAAGAGGAATTAGTAGCAGGTTATCAAACCGAATATTCAGGTATAAAATACGGGTTCTTTTATCTTGCTTCTTACCTAAATCTATTAGTTTCTTCATTATTTGTAACAGTTCTTTACTTAGGTGGGTGGAATTTTTCTATTCCGTACATATCTCTTACTGAACTTTTTGGAATAAATAAAATGTTTAGAGTCTTTGTAATAGCAATTAGTCTCTTTATCACATTAGCTAAAGCTTATTTGTTTCTTTTCATTTCTATCACAACAAGATGGACTTTACCTAGGATGAGAATGGATCAATTATTAAATCTTGGATGGAAATTTCTTTTACCTATTTCTCTAGGTAATCTATTATTGACAACTTCTTTTCAACTTGTTTCACTATAAACTATAAACAAAAAGAAGAAATTAAGAGAAAACAATAATGAATATTCTATATTCATAACTTATCTCAACCAAGAGAAAGAAACATAAATTTTATTCATGGATATCTAAAATATGTTACCTATGGTTACTGGGTTCATGAATTATGGCAAACAAACAATACGAGCCGCAAGATACATTGGACAAAGTTTCATAATTACCTTATCCCATACAAATCGTTTACCTGTAACTATTCAATATCCTTATGAAAAATCAATCACATCAGAGCGTTTTCGTGGTCGAATCCATTTTGAATTTGATAAATGTATTGCTTGTGAAGTATGTGTTCGGGTATGTCCAATAGACCTTCCCATTGTTGATTGGAAATTTGAAAAAGATATTAAGAAAAAACAATTGCTTCATTATAGTATTGATTTTGGTGTCTGTATATTTTGCGGTAACTGTGTCGAGTATTGTCCAACAAACTGTTTATCGATGACTGAAGAATATGAGCTTTCCACTTATGATCGTCACGAATTGAATTATAATCAAATTTCTTTAGGTCGATTACCTATGTCAATAATTGGAGATTACACAATTCAAACAGTTATGAATTAAACAAATCAAAAGAAAAACCCCTTGCTTGGTTCAAAAACGATTACCAATTACTAAGATTTGGTTTGGAATAAAGTAGGATTAGCTAAATAACTTTATTTTATCTAGACTAATGATATTCATTTTGTTTTTCATTCAATTAAGAAGGTATCATATAAAAAAAGAGTTCCTTTCCTGGAACCTTAGTAAGGTCATGAAATATTTCGACTTAGTTATTTATCTTTTATTTCAGAATGGATTTACCTGGACCAATACATGATATTCTTGTAGTATTTCTGGGATCAGTTCTTATATTAGGAGGTCTGGGAGTAGTATTACTTACCAATCCCATTGATTCTGCCTTTTCATTAGGATTGGTTCTTGTTTGTATATCCTTATTCTATATTTCATTGAATTCCTATTTTGTAGCTGCCGCGCAGTTCCTTATTTATGTGGGAGCCATAAATGTATTAATAATATTTGCTGTGATGTTCATGAACGGTTCAGAATATTCCAATGATTCCTATTTGTGGACCATTGGAGATAGGATCACTTCACTGGTTTGTACAAGTATTTTTTTTTCATTAATGACTACTATCCCAGATACGTCATGGTCTGGAATTTTTCGGACTACAAGATCAAATCAGATTATAGAACAGGACTTAATAAGTAACGTTCAACAAATTGGGATTCATTTATCCACAGATTTTTATCTTCCTTTTGAACTCATTTCTATAATTCTTTTAGTTTCTTTGATAGGTGCAATTACTATGGCTCGTCAATAATCTAATATCTAATATAATAAGAAATAAGAACTTTTTTTTTTTCATTTTATTTCAATCTACTTTGAATATCTTTGTAATCCTTCTATTCTAGTCAACTGAATCAGTTTCCTTTTTGTTCATATTGAAATGAATCGAGATAGATGAGGAATTTATTAATGATGTTAGAGCATGAACTTTTTCTAAGTGTTTATTTATTTTCTATTGGTATCTATGGACTGATCACAAGCCGAAGCATGGTTAGAGCACTTATGTGTCTTGAGCTTATACTGAATTCGGTGAATATAAATCTCGTCACATTTTCCGATATATTTGATAGTCGACAATTAAAAGGAGAAATTTTCTCAATCTTTGTTATAGCCATTGCGGCTGCTGAAGCAGCTATTGGGCTAGCTATTGTTTCGTCGATCTATCGTAACAGAAAATCAACTCGTATCAATCAATCAAATTTGCTGAATAATTAGTCATAATTATTCTATTTTCACATAGAAAGAAAAACATAAGACTTTTCAAATATTCTAAATTCTAAATAGAATCTAATAGAATTAGAATAATAAGATAATTGAATTTAGAATTCAATAGAATAGAATATTCTATTATTATTATTTTCTTATTTATTTTCTTTCTTCTCTTTTTTCATATAGATTTATGATTTAGAGTTACTAACCTATTCTATCACGAACCTAATAACAAACGTATTCATCTGATCTATAATATATCCTCATTATCCTTAATTCTATTTCTATAATACTAGAAATATACATATAGAAATAGAATAAAATGAACATGAATTGAATTCGTAAACTCATATTTCATGGTTATTCAAATGGAAATCAAAGTATCTTGGCACTTTCTCATAAACAGATTAAAAAATCTATTGATTCTTAAAATATTGATAAATCATTGATTCGTCTGGTTTTTACAATAGAAAATATATGATTTATTTCATTTTATTCTTTTACCAGATCGAAAATATTTTGTGTTCAATTTATAGACCCAATGTCACATTCAGTAAAGATTTATGATACATGTATAGGATGTACCCAATGTGTTCGAGCTTGCCCCACGGATGTATTGGAAATGATACCTTGGGACGGATGTAAAGCTAAGCAAATTGCTTCTGCGCCAAGAACCGAAGATTGTGTAGGTTGTAAAAGATGTGAATCCGCTTGTCCAACGGATTTTTTGAGTATCCGCGTTTATTTATGGCATGAAACAACTCGCAGCATGGGTCTTTCTTATTAATATGTGATAAAAAACTCCAATTGAATCATTTGATTCCTCTTTACCGACAAAATCCCGTACTCGAGAAAAGAAAATAGATTATTCTTCTCCCGAGCGCGGGATTTTCTGGTCTAAATTTATCTTGTCTTTATCACGAGTTATTTTCCTTGGTTAACAATACTTATTGTTTTGCCCATATTTGCGGGTTCTTCAATTGTCTTTTTTCCTCATAGGGGAAATAAGGTGTATAGGTGGTATACTATATGTATATGTATCCTAGAGCTCCTTCTAATGACCTATGTATTTTGTTATCATTTCCAATTGGACGATCCATTAACCCAATTGAAGGAGGATTATAAATGGATCGATTTTTTTGATTTTCACTGGAGACTGGGAACCGATGGACTTTCCATAGGACCCATTTTACTAACAGGGTTTATCACTACTTTAGCTACTTTAGCAGCTTGGCCAGTTACTCGAAATCCGCGATTTTTCTATTTCTTGATTTTAGCAATGTATAGTGGCCAAATAGGATCATTTTCTTCTCGAGACCTTTTACTTTTTTTCATCATGTGGGAATTAGAATTAATTCCTGTTTATTTACTTTTATCCATGTGGGGAGGAAAAAAACGCCTGTACTCGGCTACAAAGTTTATTTTGTGCACTGCCGGAGGTTCCATTTTTCTCTTAATAGGAGTGCTAGGTATGGGTTTATATGGTTCCAATGAACCAACATTAGATTTAGAAAAATTAGCTAATCAATCGTATCCTGCAGCATTGGAAATAATACTCTATTTTGGTTTTCTTATTGCTTATGCTGTCAAATCGCCGATGATACCCCTACATACATGGTTACCAGATACTCATGGGGAAGCACATTACAGTACATGTATGCTTTTAGCTGGAATCTTATTAAAGATGGGAGCATATGGATTGATTCGGATCAATATGGAATTATTAGCTCACGCTCATTCTAGATTATCTCCCTGGTTGGTGATAGTAGGAATAATACAAATCATTTATGCAGCTTCAACCTCTCTCGGTCAACGCAATTTCAAAAAACGTATTGCCTATTCTTCCGTATCTCACATGGGTTTCATACTTATAGGAATTGGTTCTATAACTGGCATGGGACTTAATGGAGCGACTTTACAAATACTCTCTCATGGATTGATTGGTGCTGCATTTTTTTTCTTAGCAGGAACAAGTTGTGATAGAATACGTTTTGTTTATCTCGAAGAGATGGGGGGGATATCTATCCCAATGCCAAAAATCTTTACTATGTTTAGTAGTTTCTCGATGGCTTCTCTTGCATTGCCAGGAATGAGTGGTTTTGTTGCAGAATTCTTAGTCTTTTTTGGAATAATTACCAGCCCAAAATATCTTTTCATGTCAAAAATGTTAATTACTTTTGTAATGGCAATTGGAATGATATTAACTCCTATTTTTTTATTATCTATGTTACGTCAGATTTTCTATGGATACAAGCTATTCAATATTCCAAACTCGAATCTTTTTGATTCTGGACCACGAGAACTATTTGTTTCGATCTGTCTCTTTCTACCTGTAATAGGAATTGGTATTTATCCTGATTTTGTTCTCTCGTTATCGGTTGACAAGGTACAAGTTCTATTATCTAATTATTTTTATAGATACTAATTATTTTTTTAGATTCAATAAGAAATTCAAGAAATTTCATTAATTGGAAAGAAAGTCTTAGAATTCTTGAACTTTCATATTCTCACTATTCTTCGTTCGTTGTACAATGAAAAAAAAGGAAGGGTGAATTAGAATTGTAATGAGCTACATCTAAAGTTTTTGAGAACCATTTGAATAATTCCTCTATTTAAACGGTTCTCAAAAACTCGCACAAAATTTCATTGTGTATCAGACGATTTTTTTATGTATTATTTATGTAGTTTATTTTATTCAATTAGATATTAATTGGAATGAACCATAACTATGGAACCCGATTCCTAATAGATTGATCCCAAAATAGCATATCCAAATTAGGATAAATCCTATAGAAGCTACAAATGCCGAATTCGTGCCTTTATCTTGCAATTTTGAATTTTTTTTTCTAGTATGTAAATAAATTGCAAATAAGGTCCAAGTAATAAAAGCCCAAGTTTCCTTAGGATCCCAATTCCAATAGGAACCCCATGCTTCATTAGCCCATACTGCTCCAGAAAGAATGCCTATGGTTAAAAAGGTAAACCCTAAACTAATGACACGATAACTCCAATAATCTAAACGCTGAATTAATTGATATTTGTAAAAATTTTGAAATGAGAGGAACGAAGTATTTTTTAATAAACTTCCTTTTTCGTTCAAATATTCCATATCACCAAAGAAAAACGATTTCCTTAAACTTAAACAATTCTTGTTTTTCAAAAAAAAATCGAGTTTTTTTTGAAATGTTATCACTATAAGAGAAACTGATAATAAAGATCCGCATAAAAGAGCTGCATAGCTCAATAGCATCATACTGACATGCATCATTAACCACTGAGATTTTAGAGCAGGTACTAATATTGCGGGTTGATGCATTTCAGTTGAAAGACCTGACGTAGCGAAACCTTGGGTAAAAATGGCACTTGGTGCAGTTATTGCGCTTAAATCATTTTTATGATTCCCAAGAAACGGAATCATATGAATAATGGATAAACTCCATGAAAGGAAGATTAATGATTCGTATAAATTACTTAAAGGAAAATGTCCCGAAGAAATCCAACGAATAACTAAAAAACCTGTTATAGAGAGAAAAGTAGCTATCATCCCTTTTTCTGACGAATTACGTAATCCTTCGATTTCGTATACTAATAAGTTCATCAAATGAATTAGAATCACAATTGAGATGATCGAAAAGGAAATATGAGTTAATATATGTTCTAAGGTCGCAAATATCATAAATAAGAGTCCCTTTTAAATAATTTAAATTGGGGGGATTAAATAGAATCTAAAATCTAATATTTGAAATATTTGAGATTCTATTAGATCTATTGTGTCTATATTATTAATATGAATTATATGAATTAATATTTTTCATATTTATGCCGCCACTCGGACTCGAACCGAGATGCTCTAGCACTGCTTCCTAAGAGCAGCGTGTCTACCAATTTCACCATGGCGGCCGGCTTTTATCTTAAATAATAATAATAATAAGAAATTCATGTTGAATTGTCTATATTCAATATTCAATAGAGTTTAGGAAACAATTTAGTATCTTTATCTTCGTAAGTTCAGTTTTAATAATCAACTTTTCCGTACTAGAAACCTATCTCTTGTTTATCCAGAACAGTAATAACTAAAAAGTTTCGTTCTCAGTCGGGGTATAAAATTCATAATTTTCTCTAACCATTTTAAGACCTAACACCTTAGTATTTAGTCTAAAGTATAATGAAATATTGAGATTCTTCCTTGTCTATCGTAATTGTGCTTTTCGATTTTGAAAAGCACAATTCATAGGAAATAAAAAACCATCTCACGAATTCAATATAAATAATCAATCAATATAAATTGAAATAAATAGAATAAAATAAATAAAATGAAAATAGAATAATATAATATATAGAATCTAATTAGAATATAATAAAAATATAGAAAGACTATAAAAAAAAGAAAAAAAGATGATAAAAAAAATAAAATACACAATACTAAATACTTTGAATCAAGTAGACAGAATAGACAGAAAGATTCTGATTTTTCATATTACCTAGCTTTAACTAATAAGGAGAAGTGAAATACAAATACAATAAACAATACATTAGTAAAATTGAAGAATTCGCCTTCCAATTCCAAAATGGAAATTTGGAAGTTCTTTAAAACATGTCAATTAAGATTTTTCCAAGACTTTTTTTTGTCGCACAAAAAAACTTTTTGACTGTCCAGTGGAAATAGATTTAGCTAAAGAAAAAGCTTTTACTGCCTCTAAATATCCTTTTTTTTTCCAAAGATTTCTACGAATATGCTTTTTTGACATAGAAGTACGTTTTTTTGGAACTGCCATTCAAAAGGTAGGTGACTCCTTTTTATCGTTGTATGTGAAAGACATATATTGTTCAAAAGAAATTACTTTTTCTTAGTTATTATCTATATTTAATAGACTTCATATTTAATTCCATCAATTTCAAAATTCCCTCAATAATATCAGAACATACAAATAGAAAAAAAGAAGAAAATAAATATAAAATATAATAAATATCAATATGACAATATTCATATTTATTATTAATAATAGTAATAGAAAATCTTGATATATTTATGTAAATAGTAAAAGAAAATAGTAAAGTAAATAGTAGAAAATAGTATATACTAAATACTAATTAAAAAAATTTAAAAAGTCTATAAAAAGTCTAAAAGTAGAAATAAATATTAACTAAATATATAGAAATATAAATATTAAATATATGAAATATATAGTATATAAATAAAATATATATAAATCAAAATATAGAAATAAAGAAAGATTCTACAATAAAAAAAAAAATAGAAAGAGATAAAGAAATATGTAATTGAACTTTAATCTATTTAATATAAATAGATTAAATCTATCTTAAATCTACAAATATATCATAGATATCTCAATTAGATAATTTTACATTTTACATAATTAGAATATAATGTAAAGGGAAAATCCAATTATTCAAAATCTCATATGATGTCATATTATTTAAAAACTATCTTTCTTTTATCTAGTTTTAAGTGAATTAATAACTAAGTAAGAAACTTGACTAATTATTTGATCCTATTATTTGATATTTGACCGACCAATTAAAACTTTGATTTCAATTCTTTAAGAAAAAAAAAAGTCATAATTCCAATATTTGTATTTTTGTATTTGATCTTTTTCATATTTTTTTTTATTGTTTTGTTCTTTTCGAAAAGAGATCAGCAGAATTAGTGAATCGGAAACAATTATAAGAAAAAAGAACAATTTGTTTTCTTATGGAATATACATATAAATATGCATGGACAATACCCCTTTTTCCACTCCCAGTTACTATGTCAATAGGATTTGGACTTCTACTTATTCCGACAGCAACAAAAGATCTTCGTCGTATGTGGGCTTTCCTAAGTGTTTTACTACTAAGTATAGTTATGTGGTTTTCGACCAATCTGTCTATTCAGCAAATAAATGGAAGTTTGACCTATCAATATCTATGGTCTTGGACCATCCATAATAATTTTTTATTAGAGTTCGGACACTTGATCGATCCACTTACTTCTATTATGTCAATACTAATTACTACTGTTGGAATCATGGTTTTTATTTATAGTGACAATTATATGTCTCACGACCAAGGATATTTGAGATTTTTTGCTCATATGAGTTTTTTCAATGCTTCAATGTTGGGATTAGTTACTAGTTCCAATTTGATACAAATTTATATTTTTTGGGAACTAGTGGGAATGTGTTCGTATTTATTGATAGGCTTTTGGTTCACACGACCCGTTGTAGCAAGTGCTTGTCAAAAAGCTTTTGTAACTAATCGTATAGGAGATTTTGGTTTATTGTTAGGAATCTTAGGATTCTATTGGATAACTGGTAGTTTCGAATTTCGGGATTTGTTCCAAATAGTGAATACCTTGATCCATAATAATGGGGTCAATTCTTTATTTGCTACTTTATGTGCCTTTTTATTATTTGTCGGTGCAGTTGCTAAATCCGCACAATTCCCCCTTCACGTATGGTTACCTGATGCCATGGAAGGCCCCACTCCTATTTCGGCTCTTATACACGCTGCTACTATGGTAGCAGCAGGAATTTTTCTTGTAGCTCGGCTTCTTCCTCTTTTCATAGTTATACCTTACATAATGAATCTCATTTGTTTAGTAGGTATAATAACAGTCCTTTTAGGAGCGACTTTAGCTCTTGCCCAAAGAGACATTAAAAGAAGTTTAGCTTATTCTACAATGTCTCAATTGGGTTATATTATGTTAGCTCTAGGTATAGGTTCTTATCGAGCTGCTTTATTTCATTTGATGACCCATGCCTATTCTAAAGCATTATTGTTTTTGGGATCCGGATCCATTATTCATTCAATGGAACCTCTTGTTGGATATTCACCAGAAAAAAGTCAGAATATGGTTCTTATGGGAGGTTTATCAAAATATGTTCCAATTACAAAAACGACTTTTTTTTTAGGTACACTTTCTCTTTGTGGTATTCCGCCTCTTGCTTGTTTTTGGTCCAAAGATGAAATTCTTCACGATAGTTGGTTGTACTCACCAATTTTCGCACTAATAGCTTGGTTCACAACAGGATTAACCGCATTTTATATGTTTAGGATGTACTTACTTACCTTTGATGGGTATTTGCGCATTCATTTTCAAGATTATAGTAGTATTAGTAGTATAAAAAATAGCTCGTTTTATTCAATATCTCTATGGGGAAAAGGGACACTTAAGAAAGTCAATAGGAATATCTTTTTTTCAAAAGATATATCTAAAATTGACAAGAATATAAGAAGTAAGATACGAGACTTTAGTACCTACTTTAGTAATAGATACACTTCTATGTATCCTCACGAATCGAGCAATACTATGTTATTTCCTCTCCTTGTATTAGTACTATTCACTTTGTTCATTGGATCAATAGGAATTTCTTTTCACAGAGGAGTAATAGATTTGGATCTATTATCAAAATGGTTAACTCCATCGACAACCTTTTTTCATCAGAAAGTTAATTCTTCTGAGGATTGGTATGGATTTTTGTCAAATGCTTTTTTTTCAGTAAGTATAGCTCTTTTCGGATTATTTATAGCATCTATTTTTTATGGATCTATTTATTCATCTTTCAAAAATTTGGGCTTAATTAATTTATTTTTCAAGAAACGTCCTAAAAGAATTATTTTGGACAAAATAAAAGGTGTGATATATAATTGGTCATATAATCGTGGTTATATAGATATTTTTTATACTGGGATTTTCACCATGAGTATAAGAGGTTTAGCCGAGCTAACTCAGTTTTTTGATAAATATATAATTGATGGAATTCTAAATGGGATTGGTGTTGCAAGTTTTTTTATGGGTGAAGGAATAAAATATATGGGAGGTGGGCGAATCTCCTCTTATTTATTCTTGTATTTTTCTTATGTATTAATCTTTTTATTCATTCTTTTCTTTTTATCTTCTTTCAGTCTTCCCAATTCCCAATTCTCTTGATGGTTCTCCAGATCAGAATCTTCGTAAACTGGGCTATCTTGATAGCGTGCCTCTTGAAAGTGAAATTCATCCTTTGTTTTTTCCTTTCCATTCATTCGGA